GATGTGGATTTATGAAGATCTATATCAAGTCTTTTATGGGAGAACATCAGTTCGGAGGACTGTAGGGTTTAGAAGGAGCTACTTGGGATTGGAGGAATGCCGAACGCATTGCGGACATGCCTATGGCCACTGATTGGATTAGTCTTCCTCTCATCTTCTCTAACCTAGTCAAAGAAAGTCTGACGGATTCCGAGGTTGTCGTGCTGACCTGACCTGGAAGGCGTTACCCTCTTGTGCAAAAGTATGCAGGCAGGTGAAGTGGACCAGAAATGGTCTAAAGTGCTTCTTAGCACAATTGTATGAATTCGCCGCCTTCGTCACCCTTGTTGAGGCATTCCTATGGGGAGCAATATTCCCAAGGTCTGCTCTGGATTCACCGGACCCGCCGATATGCGTTTGACCCCGGATCAGACGCATCAGGACTTGGCTCTTTATGAGACTCGGATTGGGAGTTATCCCAAGGCCGCTGATAATTGGCGGCATCCGCAAATTGCCTAGTTCTGCTGATCTCGGTATTCCACCTTTAACAGGGCGACTAGGTCAGTCCATTGAGGGAGGGGGTAAGAGGAGATTCTTCGCCATTGGGAACTATATCAATCAGAGGTTATTGAGACCCGTGCATGACTGGCTCATGACCATCTTGCGGAGAATACCGATGGACGGCACTTTTCACCCCTCTTGATCAATTAGTTGGCAAGAAGACCTTTGACTCTTTTGATTTCTCAGCCGCGACCGGCCGGTTTCTCTTTATGAGATTTGAAGTGCCTTCTTCGGGCCGTCCTATGCCGGAAGTGTGGTGAATTCCGCACTGGCGTGTAACATCTTTGATGTGCCCTTTGTGAAAAGGAAGCACTCCACTGTGTGTTTCGTGGCCAGACAGCCGCTGGGATACCATGCCTCTTGGCCCTTGTTTGCCCTATCCCACCATATTTTGGTGTGGTGGTGTGCAGAACAAGTGTACCCTGGTGAGAACTTCCAAAGTGACGCAGTTCTCGGTGATGACGTTGTCATTGCGCGTGGCCAAGGTGTATGCCCAGGCTGTGAGAAAGTTGGGTGTGAAAATATCACACCAAAAGTAATTAATCTCACATACTGGCGCAGCCGAATTTGCCAAGCGGTTTAGGATCCGGGGATTGAGAAAGGATGTGAGTCCAATCTCAATCAAGAATCTTATTCATTCTCACCACCCATTTGGATTGATGTCCATTGGGCCCTGTCAAGAGGTTTACGACTCTTGCTCGTGTAGGCGGTGCCGGGTTCCGGCAGCTTGCCAAGTTCGACCATACCAGGAACACGCACTTTGAGCGCGTCCTGGCGATGTGCACCAAGCCCCTTTCGATTTATGGTTAGGGAGAGGCCTTCCTCTCAACCCTTACCTCAGGGGGGAAATCATCTCATTCTTAGTTAGAGGGAACAAGCTCCGGCTCGAAAGCCGGAGCGCGCTAGGCCGGCGTTCTCGCCGGAGCGCGCTAGGGAACAAGCGGAGGCTCTAAAGCCGGAGCGCGCTAGGCCGGCTTTATCGCTGCTCTCCCTAAACTTTATCGCTGCTCTCTGCCTCCACGCGCTAGGGAACAAGCGAGAAAGCCGGAGTGAACAAGCTCCGGCTCTAAAGCCGGAGCGCGCTAGGGTACAAGCGGAGGCTCGAAAGCCGGAGCGCGCTAGGGAACAAGCGTAGGCGTTCCCGCCGGAGCGCGCTAGGGCGCTCTCCCTAAACTCGCAGCTCTAAAGCCTCCACGCGCTAGGCCGGCTTTCTCGCTGCTCGGAGTTTTCTTAAACTCGCTGCTTTCCGTTTTCTCTTCTTTGACTCGGGAACTTTGCCAATGGGTACACCTTCGCCAAAGATGGATCACTCTATGAGGTGAATCAATAGCCGTATAAAAGAGTCTATCAAGAGAGTAAGGAAAGGGAAGTGTGCCCTAAGATAGTCAAGGAAAGTCACGTAATGTAGAAAGAATAGGGGCGAAGCGAAAGCCCCCTTTATCACTAAAGCCAAAGAGTCGTGGGCCCACCCATGTTCATCAAAGCAAGCAGTCAAGGCCGGGTCTAATTCATCAATCTGTGCTTTTTCCCTGCCCTACTAATAAGGCAATTCCGAAATGGAATTCAAAGATCTGTCTCACGCGAAAAGAACGTTGTCAAGTACCGGGTTCGTTGAACAGGCTGTGGAATGTGTGCCTTAGGCTTCACCTTTCGTTCCTTTCTTGTCACCAAAGTCCAACAATCGTTGTTAGTCGCGGTTCAAGGTGCGGGTCCCGCCCCTGCTAGCTAACATATCTATCTATTCTCGGTGCGCATATGTTCTATTTCGCCCGACCAGGCCAGGCTTCGCATTAATGACGGAATCGGTCATCGGCAACTCTTCTGAGTCTTTCCGTCATCTTATCCCGCCTGATAAAGTCCAAGCATTTCCTCACGCACAGGCCTATGGGCGTCAGCAAGCCCCTTAAGAAAATGCATTTCTTCTTCGAGCTGAACATCATTTATCTTGTTACGGTTGGTTTGGTTGAGTCCCGGGTTGCCTATTTGACTACCAGTCAATGAATGAATGATTGATTAGCAACGAGAAAAGAGTTTTGAGACTAGTCAGGCCGGTCGATTGATATGAATTTGTATTAGCTGACTGACCCTAAGAATACCACATCAAGGTGACAGGATTCGAACCTATGGCCCTCTGTACCCAAAACAGATGCGCTGACCAGACTGCGCTACACCTCGTCTCTCCCCCGGAACATATGGATCCACCCGATCGATAAACAAAGTAGCCCACCTCTATCTAGTTAATTAAGGGCACAGGGACGCGAAAACCGCCGCTTTTTGGAAATCTGCCTCCAAGCCTCTTTCATTCACTTGCCTTCATCCGGCTCGCTCTCGGCTAGTGTCCTTTGGACCAAAAGCCCGCTTAGGTAGGAGTGGATTCGAACCACTGACACAAGGATTTTCAGTCCTTTGCTCTAACCTGCTGAGCTGAGCTACCTTAACCACTTTCCAAAAGCCCGCTTAGGAGTGGATTCGAACCACTGACACAAGGATTTTCAGTCCTTTGCTCTAACCTGCTGAGCTACCTGAACCACTTTCCAAAAGTATCTTTTCTTCATCTATGAGCGCCCTACCAGCAGTGGAGGAGCTTGCTCAAGAACCGAGAGCCGGCCAGTCCCTGGCCGGCCCTCGTTCGGTCAGATGTTTTTCGCTATAGACGCCACCAAGAACAAGAAAGAGGCGCTCCGCTCCTAGTCACTAAGTAGTGCTATTCTGCCCTCCGGGGGACTCCATCAAGAAGGGGTTCTTTCTCTCACGTAATTTCGCCCGCCCGTTCCACTTCCGTGCCGGAGGAAATGGGATTGAAACCATGATACAATCTTATTGTATGTCGATTTAGCAAACCAATGCCTTAAGCCACTCAGCCATACCTCCAAGTTGTTGATCGGAATTGGATGTGCCGGGTTGGGTTGGTTGCCCGAAGATCCGATCCACTGCCTAAGCCGTAGCGCGCGTACTCTTCTTTACTGAGCGAGACAGACTCTATCCAGATCTATGGATCTCCCCAGCATCCAAGCGAGACTCCATCCAAATCCGCCACTCACTCGTTGGGCGACGCCTTGCTTTCTATGAACACCTCACCACTGAATGATGAACTTAGCCAGTCTTCGCCTCCGACCCGACCAGGAGAGAACACACGGTCAAGCCAAGCCGCCCTTCCTCACCTGCCAGAAAGGCCTTCGTCTAGTCGAGAAGGGAAAAAGCCCGGCGGGGAACTGGACCGGGACTCTTCTAAACCATTACATTACGGGGGAGTCCATTCTCGTCATGATCGATCCACGTCCTACCATAGTGCCCGGAGAACCAGGCTTGCTTAGCAACCCAAGCGATAAAACGGAAAGCAGCGGCGCGTGGAGGCTTTCGAGCGCTTTCGAGCGGCTAAGCGCGAAGGAATTTCTCTAAGATTGCACGCTAGATAAAATCCTAAGCTGTTCCGGGAAGCTGTTTCAGAAGCGGACCTAGGCTTCGCCGCTTGAGAACACAAGCTGAAAGCAAAGAGCAAGATGGAGATTTGGATGAAGTAAATGGGAATATTTTACAGGCTAGTGGGGCTACCCGGCTCTAGTCAGACTTCTTCCCGCGTGGAGCTAGCATGGGCCTCCCATTCGGTATCAGGACTAAGAGCCCAGTCCAGGGACTGAAGGGGACTAATAAGACTGAATAGACCCCTTTTTCACCGGTATCGGTGGCTGAACCGCAACTGCTAGTGATGGGACGGAGAAAGAACTCCTCCCCGTCAGATGGGTTTTCTCTCTCCAATTAGGAGAGGCTGATAAGAAATCGTATCAGATGCTATTCCCCGCCCATCTATCGGAGAAAGGAACTGTCCTAGCGGAGCCTCGATTCAAGAAGAGCTCGGAGATAATAGGAGGAGAATAAGAAGTTAGCAAGGTACGAACGTTTTCCAAGCGAGCCATGGGAGTCTAGGTTTTGCGAGCTAGCCCGGAAAAGAGGTTCGCCTGTATAAAGGTTTAGGTCCAATCATTCTCCCCATGTGCTATCGGGCATAAGCGTGGGGATTCGGACATAACTCCCGTTGTTTAAGGGTAAGAGGTTGATGAATGAGGTGGTTAAGAAAAAAAGGTTAGCCGGGGTTGGGATTGGTAAGGGACTCGTGTGGAATGCCTAATAGCGAAATATCTGTAAAAAAGGCATATACATGAATCGAAAGACAGATAGATATCGAAGTGGTGGGCCAGCGAATGAGTCCACCAGCCGTCTCTTTAGTATCAAACTCCTCTTTCTAGCTTTTTTAGAAGATCCAACCCCCTGAAGCAAGGTATGCACAAACCACTTGGGCGAGGTGGGGGCCTAAGCAAACTACCAAGGGGCCGGAAACCTTCACTGAAAGTGCTTATTAAGGCACGTCACATTAGTTGCATTCGCATCGTAACCGATTAAATGATCCCCCGCCAATGGTTAAGGTAATCCAAGTCTTTTTTAGCCGTAATACCCCTTCGATAAGTAGATCCCCGGTGGTTGTAAGGGTTGTCCAAAATCATTGAAGCAACTGGCCGAGCCTCGCCACGGCGACTAGCAGCTGGGCCGGTCGAGAAGTAGTTGGATAGGCCGATGCCACCTATCTACCCCAATCCCTTTCAGTTCGTTTATCTCTTCCCCCTCCGAAACAATCATAAAGTCATTCAATGTTAACCGCTTCGCCCCTTCTTTCCCTCTCTTTATGACCAGCAAAACTCACTCGCGGGGACGGGAGCTGGGTTGGCTCCGTACCGGCCTCGACTGATAGGGATAGGGATAGGGACAGCTCAATCCGAGCTAATCTATCCGAGGCCATCAATGTCTCTCTTGTCTCGGATTCCGTCTGATTCCCGGCTCCTAGGCTTTCCACCCGGTTGAGAGATGCGATGAGCCAAGCGCGTGCAGTTGGGGCAGGTGGGGAAGTTCCTATCTTCCTTCCCTGTCTATAACCGGCTACGTCAATCGAACTACTCGATTCCTTTGGACCGACTACTGACTAAGCAAGGGCTTCGCTCGTTCTTGACTCGCTTTCTTCGGTTCGATAGCCACCACTAGTCGCAGTTGGGGGGCATGGGATTGACCCATTGATGGGAACAACGGAGGAAGGGACAAGCGGAGGCTCGAAAGCCTCCACGCGCTAGGGTACAAGCTCCGGCTTTCGAGCGCTTCTGGGCTTATGCAATTATGTTGACTAACCATGGATAAGTCCGATTCCCCCACCGTAGCAGCTTTTCAGCCGTTTCACAAGCTAAATGGAGATTCCCCGAGATTCTAAGTGAGCAGGCGATTAATCAAAAAAGTACGGGACCTGCGCTTGGAATAGTGGGTTTCTTGTAGTCAATGAATCAGAACATATAGGTAGCAACTATCTCGAAATGGATAAGTAGGCTCTCTCATTTGGAATTCGTATGGGTGAAAGGCCCACGACTTTCTCATCAGAGGTTTCAAGAGGTAGTGATTCTAGGACTAGAGGGAACAACGTGCAAGTCGACCAATGATAGGCGAACAACTAACTTCTCTGGTGTCCGTCAAAGGATTCGGAGGTAGGGGATGACCCGTAATTAATCTGGCTGTTCGGGTGAAAGGGAAGGGCCTCGTCGAAATCATCGGCTTTCTGCCCAACATTCTAGTATCTTTCATTCCCCTTACTAGATCAAATAGGGCATATGTGAGGTTTGAAGATGCCTGGACCTTTCCACCATATTCTCAGAGCAATACCCTAGTCAATCAAACTGCCCTCATCAAAGCCCTATTACGTAAAGGATTTGGCATTGTTTAGAACATATTGTTGGCGCATGAACTAATAAGTTTATTCCATTTTGATGGCGCTACTTCTAAACTATGCGCGAAGATAGATCTTCACAAGGCGATTGATCGAGAGTTTCTCCTACTTGCCCTCGATGACCTCGGCTTCAATAGGAAGTAGATAATGTGGATCAAGGAGTTTCTTACTAACCCCGGTCTTGTGCAATGGATCACTCTTCGGCTTTTTCACTAGCAGTCATGGATTTCGGCAAGGATTCAAACTTGACTTGTTGTTTTGCATCGCTATGGAAGGCCTCTCTATTCTCATTAATGAGAAAGTCCAAGATGGTCCTGATGTTCCAAAGAGAGAAAAATCCAGTTACCCCCCGATGATCTGATCTACTGCTCTTTACCTAGCCCCCATTCCGCCTTTCCACTTTATGAGGATTTCGCCTCTTCTTTAGTCTTTCTAATGCTCCGGTCTCTCTCTTAGTTGGCACAAAAGCAGGGTCCTTCTTTCAGGAAAGGCCTGGACCCTTGACTTATCTCGGGTATCTTGGGGTTGGGAGTTGCCTACCTAAAAAGAAGACATTTTTTTTCTCTTCAGCTTTGCCCCGTCAGAATCCCCTCTGCACACTGCCAGCCCCTCTTGGACAAAATCCAAGCCAAGCGCTCGAAAGCGCTCGAAAGCCGGAGCGCGCTAGGGAACGAACAAGCGGAGGCTCTAAAGCCGGAGCGCGCTAGGGAGGCTTTCTCGCCTCCACGCGCTAGGGTACAAGCGGAGGCTCGAAAGCCGGAGCGCGCTAGGGCGCTCTCCGTTTTCTCGCTGCTCTCTGCCGGAGCGCGCTAGGCCGGCTTTCTCGCAGCTCTCCGTTTTCCTCGCAGCTTTCCGTTTTCTCACTTTCCGCTTGGTAGAAGCAAACGAGTTGGCTATGACAGATGGGGCATGTTGTCGCTTACGACTTGGGATGGTATGGGACATTCCATCATGAGGGAATGGCTACCTTGTTTGTGTTGTCTACTCAAGGGAAGAGCGGGAAAAAAGCATCGGCAAAGAGTAGGTATTAGGCTGGCAGGCAAAAGAAGGACCAGAGCTGGGTCAATCAAAGCCAAATGCGATATAGCATCTGCCCTCTTCCACTTTTGCAATCCGGAGTTCTTTGAACTGGAAGCGAGGAGGTGCACAGCTGGCTCTTATGTCTAGTTGAAAAGCCAATACACATACACAGTCCTGCCCAA